ACTCAGCCAGAGTCGCTCCCGTATAAGGAGCGAGATATTGTAATGTAGCAGGCGAATCCGCTGTTTCAACTACCACAATAGTGTATTCCATTGCCCCTCGTTCCTGAAAAGTGGTCACTACCTGAGCCACAGAAGATGCTTTTTGACCAATAGCTACATAAACACATATCACATTTTGTCCTCTTTGATTGAGAATCGTATCTGTGGCTACTGCTGTTTTACCAGTCTGTCTGTCTCCAATTATTAATTCTCGTTGCCCGCGTCCTATAGGGATCATTGAATCAATGGCAATAAGACCCGTTTGAAGGGGCTCATATACGGAACGTCTCGAAATAATACCTGGGGCGGGAGATTCGATTAACCGAGATTCAGAAGATAAAATCTCACCTCTCCCATCAATAGGTTTAGCCAAAGCATTTATAACACGACCCAAATAAGCCTCGCTCACCGGTATCTGAGCAATTCTTCCTGTTGCTTTTACAGAACTTCCCTCTTGTATCATCAAACCATCACCCATTAATACAACGCCAACATTATTTGATTCCAAATTCAGAGCAATGCCTATTGTACCCTCTTCAAATTCTATTAATTCCCCTGCCATTACTTCATCAAGACCATGAATACGAGCAATGCCGTCGCCCACTTGAAGTACGGTACCGGTATTCACAATCTTTACTTCTCTATTATATTGTTCAATACGTTCGCGGATAATATTACTAATTTCATCAGCTCGAAGGGGTCCCATTAGTATCTCTTTTTTATTTTTCGGAAGGAAAGGAAAAAAAAACACCTAAACTTTAAACTAGATTAAAAAGGCTAATCAGTTATTTCTTCCACGGACCCGAGGATACCAATATTAGCACTGATGGTACGAAAATGTAATTCGCTATTCAAACAACTATTCAGAGTTCCTAGAGCTCTTTGTAAAGCTTGTTGGAAAACTTGCTGTCGTACCTGATTAACCGCTATTTGTTGTTCAAAAAAAAGAGTTTCATTTTTGTAATTTTTTAATTGTTCCAAACTATCGCAAGTAGCATTAATCAAATTTATTTTCTCTCTTTCTATCTCAGAGTATCCATTCAGTCTATACTCATCTGCTTCCATTTCCACTTTACGTAATCGAGCCCGCGCTCTTTCGAGCTGTTCAGCGGCCCCTCTACGTAATTCTTCTGAATTTCGAATAGTACTCAAGATCCTTTGTTTTCGCTTATCTAATAAATCATTTAATGAAAGTAGATTATCTTTACATTCATTTCACAACTCTCATATCTCTTCCCGAACCAAACATGAATCTTTTGATTCATTTGGCTCTCACGCTCAATTGTTTCTTTCCTTTTGATAGACATTCCCATATCTTTGATCTTTGAATGGAATGAACCTATCCTCTCTTGAGCCTATCCTCTCTTTTCTGTTCGTATTCAAATATATCGAAACTGATCTAACATCAGAATATTAGGATAGTAGGACTCTTCAGACCAGACAAAAAATAAAAAATTGTCAGCAAAGTTGTTTCTTTATTTGTTCTTTATTCACAAACTTTTTTTTTCATCCAAAAAATTTAAAAAATTTATCTTTTTTATACAATATATAGGTCGTCGATTTGGCAGTGGATAAAAAAAGGGGTGGGGGAATATACCCATCTTTCCTATACCTGTAAATGGTTCAAATAAATTTATCCATATGAGTGTTATACATCGGATAAATTCCCAATTATTTTTTTTTTTTTATTTGCGGTATTTCGGTACTAATGTAGCGGTAGAAAGAGTACCACGGTATGCTGTGCCTGGACTTCAAACAATTTATCTTTAACCATGTAAAAGACCTCAACATTATTGGTTGATAGAGAATCAAAATTCATTTACCAATTAGTCACGAAATGCTATGGTTCTTAGATATGATTTCTGAATAAAATCCAATTACGAAGTAATTCGTCGAGATTGTGCACCCTTTTTCCTATTTACGCAAATAAAAAAAAGAATACATAAATATAAAGAAAGTGCAGCCGGCGAAATCCAACCTATTCTTGAAATACACAACTCGCACACACTCCCTTTCCAAAAAAAATCAATATACCCAGCACAACGCTTAGATTTATTGGATTTGTTGCTAAAATATCGGTATTAAACTCGAAACTCCCAGCGGATGGCCAGTGCCCCACGGAAACAAAGGAATCGGTTATATTTTTCATATGCTCTCCTCTTATAGATAGAACTAACAAAGAACAGAGTTCTTTTTGTATCACTCCACTCGCCTCCCCCCTTTTTTTTATCGATTTTTTTGTTCCATTTCTTATGGATCCGCTAATTCCTTATCCTCAAATCAGTCCCTCCCAAAGTATTGTTTCGACAAAAAAATTAAACAAAAGGATTTGCAAATAAAAGAGCTAATGCCACGACCAGTCCATAAATTGTTAAAGCTTCCATAAAAGCCAGACTAAGCAATAAAGTACCTCGTATTTTACCCTCTGCTTCTGGTTGTCTCGCAATACCTTCTACAGCTTGGCCCGCAGCAGTACCTTGACCAACCCCAGGTCCAATAGAAGCAAGCCCCACAGCCAATCCAGCAGCAATAACGGAAGCAGCAGAAATAAGTGGATTCATGGTAATTTCCTCGCAAAAAAAAAAAGAAATGGTTAATGATACAACCAACCAATGAATTACTACTTAATCTTTATCCACTTCTTTTTCTACTTTTACTATTTACTTTACTATTTCCATATACTGTTTTTCCTTTCTTTCTACCCATGATGGAGTTTTATGTAAATAGATACATACGGTTTTAGCCATTGTGTTTTCTTGTTTAGAAACTCTTATATTCTTTCATTCAATTAACAATCACAGAAAAAATCGAAAAAGGACTGATATTTGAATCTATATAAATTATAAATGAAGTGAGCTAGAAAAAAAGAGATAGGGATAATTCCTATCTAACTAGTAAATAACATATACTTTTTTTCTTCCATAACGTAAACCACCTGCACTTTATTATTCTACTTTAATTATTCTATTAGTATTAAATCGTATTCTGTACATATATCTAGTAGGACCCCCCACCCAATCCTTTTTTCTCTTAAAAACTCTGCAATATCATCTATCTTTCTTCATATATACAATACTACAATACATAATATTAGCTATTTTCATTTTCTTCTCCAGCCCTGTGGATTATATTGAACCCCGCATTACTTTAATTGGGATAAGCTTAAAAAACTATTTCAAAAGTTAGTCAATGATGACCCTCCATGGATTCACCTATATAAGCCGCAGCCAAAGTTGAAAAAATAAGAGCTTGAATACCACTTGTAAATAATCCAAGAAACATGACAGGTATAGGAACTACTGAAGGCACTAAAGAAACAAGAACAACAACTACTAATTCATCAGCCAATATATTCCCGAAAAGTCGAAAACTAAGAGATAAAGGCTTTGTAAAATCTTCTAGGATATTAATTGGTAAAAGTATTGGAGTTGGCTGAATGTATTTACCGAAATATCCCAATCCTTTTTTGCTAAGACCCGCATAGAAATATGCCACTGATGTGGGTAAAGCTAAAGCAACAGTAGTATTTATATCATTCGTGGGCGCAGCTAACTCCCCATGAGGTAACTTTATGATTTTCCAAGGTAAAAGAGCACCTGACCAGTTAGAAACAAAAATAAATAGGAACATCGTTCCAATAAATGGAACCCAAGGACCATACTCCTCTCCAATCTGAGTTTTGCTCAAGTCTCGAATAAATTCAAGGACATATTCGAATAAATTCTGCCCGTCGGTCGGAATGGTTTGTGGATTCCGAACAGCTATGATGGCTGAACCTAATAAAATAGCAATTACAACCCAAGAAGTGATAAGCACTTGGGCATGAATTTGTAAACCTCCTATTTCCCAATATAAATGTTGGCCTACTTCTACACCTGACATATCGTATAACCCTTTGAGTGTTTTAATGGAACATAGTATAACATTCATATTGCCCTATAATAGAAATCGAACTTAAAAAAGGAATTATTTTGATTCAACCATATCTTTCTCAATTCATCTACCTTCATTCATGAATAGGAATCATACATTATATTTAGATATATTTAGAATACCAAGAAATTACATAAAAAAAAAATACCAATCATTTTTTATTAAATATTCAAAACATAGTTCAAAAATGCCAACCAAAATAATAAACAATCAAAGAAATCCATGGAGTTCAACAAAAAGGAACTAATCTTCTTCTTCTTTTTATTAACTATTAAATTATAAGATAATCAACCTTTTTTTATATAACTATTCCGGCCCTTCAAAATTGCGGATACTAATTTGGTAAGAATCAATCGAATCGATGCTATAGCATCATCGTTGGCCGGAATAGAAATATCTGCAAGATCTGGGTCACAATTTGTATCGATTAAACAAATCGTCGGAATGCCCAAAATGACACATTCTCGAAGAACCATATATTCTTCTTGCTGATCAACGATAATTACAATATCGGGCAATCCCGTCATATATTTGATCCCACCCAGATATGTTTGCAAGGTGGATAACTTTCTCTTCAACATTGCTGCATCTCCTTTTGGGAGACGGGCGAGTTTCCCCATTTTTTGTTCCGCTCTTAAGTCCCTGAACTTCTGAAGTCTTGTTTCTGTAGTAGACCAATTTGTTAACATACCACCAAGCCATTTTTTATTAACATAATGACATCGAGCCCTTATTGCTGCTGATGCTACTAAATCCGCTGCTTTATTTTTGGTGCCAACGATTAAGAAGTTTTTTCCCATACTTGCTGCATCAAAAACTAAATCGCAGGCTTCTGATAAAAAACGAGCAGTTATAGTAAGATTTGTAATATGAATACCTTTACGCTTTGCAGAGATGTAAGGAGTCATTCTAGGATTCCATTTCTTAGTACCATGACCAAAATGAACTCCTGCTTCCATCATCTCTTCCAAATTTATGTTCCAATATCGTCTTCCCATTTTGCCACACTTTATCTTTTTTTTTTTTAGAGAGATTCAGTAACCTGTGAAATAAATAATTGTTCCGACGGAACCTTATACCAGGATTGACCATTGATCTACGACCAAAATCATGAATTTATTTTCATTCTTTATTTTTCGTTGATTACCAAATCCATAATGGGACCAGAGAATTCAAGTAAAAAGAATGAACCTCTTGTTAGGAATTACTAAATAATGTATCATGTAAATGATTGGTCTGATGTCCCATGGAAATAGTTCGGGACGCAAGAACAAAAAAAATTCTCAAAATTCTCTATAGTGTAACAAAATATCTCTCATCTCCAATTCGAATAGATTCTTCCTTTTTATTTTAAAATGAATGTTTTTATCTTGCTTTGAACGATGTACTAATTTTTTGAATCCAGTACCAACCGGTATAATCCCCCCCAGAACAACGTTCTCTTTCAGCCCTTTCAACCAATCAATACGACCTCGTAGAGCAGCTTTTGCTAAAACTCGAGCAGTTTCTTGAAAACTCGCTTCGGATATGAAACTTTGAGTATTCAGAGATGACTTCGTTATTCCCAATAAGATTGCCCGATAACAGATCGCTTCGTCCAAAACACGCCCTGCTCGCTCTGCTCGCAACAATCCAATCAGTTCCCTAGGTGAAAACACATTAGACATTCCATATTCTGAAACCAACACTTTTGATGTTACTTGACGTACAATAATCTCTATATGTCTATTATGGATCTGTACCCCCTGGGATCGATAAACCTTTTGGATCTTATTAACCAAAGAGATACGACTTTGTGCTATGGTTAGTTCAGCTCCAATCAAGAATCCCCAGGGTATCCCAAGAAGCCTTCGGCTACGTTCGTCCCAACCTTCAACTCTCTTTTTGAGGTTCATCGATATTGAATCAATTGAACGAACTTCTAAGATTTGTTCCACTTTTGGAAGACCTTGCGTGATATCGCCGGATCTCGATTTTTCATATATAAATGTAATTAATGTATCTCTTTCATAAAAGGTTTTCCCATAATGGCCATGAACAGTTGCTCCCGGAGTGACCAAATAGGGCTTAGCTGATCTTATAACTAAAGAGTCAACATGAACAATGAAAATTTTACCAGATTTTTTTATGCGTGATCCGTATTTCAATAGACATAAATTTTCACAAAGAAATAGGCCAAGGCTAATTATTGTCCATGCCTCTTCACAATAATCGTGATGGAGAAAACACCAATTAAAATTGAATAAATTCCAAATGATGTTACTACACGGATCGGGATTATAAATCCTACTATTTTCATCTAGGAAACAGTATTGAAATTGAAGTACTTGGAAAGTCTGTTGAAAATTGTCAAGTAACAAATAGTTCTTTAAAAAGATTTGATTATAAGTTATTAAATAGTAAGATAAACAAGGATTCGCTATTTTAAATACAGTAGTACCTAAGGGACCCAACAAATCCCTAATTGGATTCATGGGATCCAATTCTTTTGTCGCATTATTATATCTCGAAGTATTAAAGGGGCCAATTCGAGAACAATTGGATGATGACAAAATTCGGAAAGATTGGCATTCCTTATTTCGATTCAACAACGTACCAAGAGTTCCCTGATGTTGGGGAAATGATTGAATCTTTGCCTTGGAATTAAAAGGATTTATATTGGTACGATCTAATCCAATGTTGTAAATCAATCCTGAACTTGACGTATCATACTTTTTTACGGTATAAGAAATAGTGGACTTTACTAACTCAATTCTGATGAAATCACGAAGCAGATCATTTACCCTTATTTCAACAAAGGAAGCATGAACCTCTTCTTTTATAAAACCCCTTTTTTCTTGGTCCCAATTCAATACTAAGCAAGCCCGAACTAATTGAATACTTGTGTGAGAAATTCCTCGAATTGACTTGCTATTTCCAGAAAGTATATAATTGACAATTCGAAGTTGTACATTATCCTTTTCCTGCAAGAGATCCTGAGGAAAAAATGTTGCTAAATTTATCCCATCGGATATTTCATATGGGACTACGGACCGAACCAAAACAAAATACTTTTTTTTTATAGGTGTGATCCGTTGAACATAGATCCAATTTTTAAATTTTTTTGATCCCTTATAATTTTTATTTTCCATTCCTGGTGGTATCAAAATTCCGCCGTGCCTAGATATTTTATCCGCCTCTCCAGGAAAATGAATATCTCCAGAAAAAATTTTCAGTTCAATACTCCTTTTTTTTCTCTCCACTCGGACTAATCCATCTACTCGGCTTCTTGTATTTATATTTAAAGCAAGTCGTGTATCTACTCCAACGATACTATTGTTTCGGACCATTATGGGCGAAGATACGGGGAAGATATGCACTTCCTCGGGAATGAAAAAAAATCGATCTACTCTCTCTACTCTCATTTGCATTTGGTATTTCGGACTAAATTCTTTTGCTCCTCGATACTCAATCAAATCCTCTTTTTTTACGATTGAATCTACTTCGACAATCCCATATTTAATAATTCCCGAACTGCTTCTTCTATATCGCGGATCATCAAAATAAGCAAGAATACTATTTTTACGTAAAATACCATTTATAGGTATTTTAATAGAAATACAAAAAGATGGTATTAGTTTCTTTTCTCGTTCTTGATCATATTGTAAGGGAATCACGAATCTATTTCTTCGCTTTTTCGCCAAGGAATCATCGGAATTCTCTTGACAAATAGAGGGATCTATGAGATTCCAATGACCATTGGATATGATTCGATAAGGTTTTGAATACTCAAAAATTTGCCCATCCTTTTTACTTTTACCAAAAAATTTATGTCTTACTTGATCATTAGTCAAATCAAAGATATTTCTTTCTTCGACAGAAAAAGAATTAGAATTCATTTGATCTTGATCCTTGTGGAGTGAAAAAGACACTATACTGGATCTGCATAGACCTCCTGCTAATATCCATAAATGACTTGTTTTTGGTACTAGATGAACATTACTATACGGATATTCGGGCGCATGATGCACATCAGTACTCCAGTGCATTTCTCCTTCTGACTCAGAATAAATATGTTTTAGAACCCTCTCCTTAAAACGAAAAGTGGACGTTCCGGCACGAATCTCGGCAATCACTTGTTCCGATTCTACATATTGATCATTTTGAACTAAAATCAAACTTTTTGTTGGAATATTAACATTATGTATAATATCTCGACTCTCAATAGTTACATACAAATCTATAAAACATAGAAAAGCAGGATGCCCATGACGGGTACGTGTGGGATGAACCAAATACTCATCAAATTTTATTTTTCCATTAGAGGGAGCTCGTACATGTTCGCCAGTACCACCTGTGAATACTCCGCCCGTATGAAAAGTTCTTAATGTGAGTTGAGTCCCCGGTTCCCCAATTGATTGACCCGCAATAATGCCTACGGCTTCTCCCAACTCAACCAAATCACCATGAGTAGGGCTACGGCCATAACATAATTGGCAGATCCAAGAAGTACTCCTGCAATTAAAAGGGGTTCTAATATATATTGGGTGTGCTCGAAAGGTTATAAATCGATTGACAAGTCCAATTCCAATATCCTTATTTCGAGTGGCAATACATCGTAGACCAATATATATATCGTCTGCTAATACACGACCAATTAGTGTTTGAACAAAAATTTTTTCCGTCATACCATTTTTGGGACTCACGTAAATACCTCGTATAGTACCACAATCCGTTCTACGTACAAGAATGTGTTGAACTACTTCAACAAGTCTACGCGTGAGGTATCCAGCATCTGATGTTCGTACAGCAGTATCTACAACTCCTTTGCGGGCTCCGTAGCAAGAAATTATATATTCTGTCAAAGAAAGCCCTTCTCGTAAATTGCTTTGAATGGGTAAATCAATCATTTGTCCTTGAGGATCCGACATTAATCCTCTCATACCTACTAATTGGTGTACTTGAGATACATTTCCTCTAGCCCCCGAAAAGGACATTAGATGGACTGGATTAGAGGGATCAGTCATACGAAAATTAGGATTCATTTCTTGTCTCAAATATTCACTTGTAGCATACCATATCTCAATGGATTGACGTAATTTTTCTACCACGTGTACATTCCCATAATGATGGTTTTTCTCTAAAAGAAAACTTTGTTGTTCAGCGTCTTGGACTAACCATCCCTTAGAAGGTATTGTTAAAAGATCATCAATTCCTAATGAAATAGATGTAGCAGTGGCTCGCTGGAAACCCAAAGTCTTCACTTGATCCAGGATATGTGATGTATATGCCATTCCGAAATGATCTATTAATCTGCTAATAAGTCGTTTAATAGCAGTTCCATCTATCACCTTATTGTGAAAGGCCAGATCGGCCCGTTCTGCCATAAGGACCTCCATATTCTGCTGAGTAAGATTCCACAATGGGCCTGAGTCAGTGATTCGAAAACTTCCTTTCCTTAATCCTGATTCACACAGAAATTCAGAAATTTTGATACCAGTTAAATTGGGGAGACCCGAATTCCTGCGAGTATGGGCATCACTAATAGAATTTATTTTTATAGAGCGTATGAGTTACATAGCCTATGAGTAGGCACGGCAAAACCCCTGTATGGCTTCTTCTATTTCTCGATAAAAAGAAAGATGACCCACAGTAGTTCGAATATATATACAACGAATTTCTCTTTTTATACTTCCCACTATTCGATAGTGTTTATAAATCTCATTAGAATTACCAAAAGATTCATATTGAACTTCGATGGGAACTTCTCTTGAGCCAACGACGCGTTGATCTAATCTCCACCGAAGCCACAAAGGACTATCTAAAAGGATTCGTTTCCGTCGATAAGCCCCAAGTGCATCATAAGAACTATAAAAAGACGGCTCTTTTGTATACTTACAGTCATTATTGTCAACAGCTTCCTTTTTATAGTTTACCCAATTAGAATTATATTGATTATACCTATTTGTACAAATACCCCGGGGGTTCCCGATCGTTAATACATAGAGCCCAATAAGCATATCTTGAGTTGGTAGGGAAACGGGATCCC